AGGTAATATTTCCATTTATTCATCAAAAGGGGCCTATCTTTTGACGCCAGAATCGCTTTTCCTTGATACCTAACATAGTGCATCAAAGGATCTTTGAACAACCATAGCACGGGCGGAAAATCATTCGAAACGACTTCTACAAGAGTATTTCTTTTTACATAGAAATATATTCGCTCAAAAAGAGTTCCAGAAGATGTTGATCGTAAATGAGAAGATTGGTTACAAAGAAAAATAAAGATGGATTCGTATTCACCTACATAATAATTATATAGAAACAAGAAAAATCTTTGATTACTTTTTGAAACAATAGAAATGGATTTCTTTGGAGTTGGAGTACTAAGCCTATTATGATTCTGATACTCATAGAGAAGGAAGCGTAATAAATGCAAAGAAGAGACATCTTTCAACCAGGAGCGAAGAGTTTGAACCGATAGTTCCAGATGGATGGGGTAGGGTATTAGTATATCTGACACATAATTTAAATGTACAAAATTGTCTTCTAAAAACGGAAATATTGAATGAATTGATCGTAAATTTTGCGATTTGACTATTTTTTTTCTTTCTACAGAAGCTACTAATCTTAGGGAAAATGGAATTTCCACAATGACTGCAAATCCCTCTGATATAATTTGAGAATATAAATTCTTGTTATGCCCCAACAATAGATTTTGGTTGGAATCATTAGCAGAAATAATCAAATGATTCTGTTGACACATTCGACTAATTAACCGTTTCGCCACCAGTGAACTGGATTTATTATCATAACCAAAATTATCCAACAAAATGAATCTATCTAAAACATGATCATGAGCCAGTGCATAAATATACTCCTGAAAGATAAGCGGATATAGGAAGTCCTGTTGCCAAAATTTATCGAGTTCAAAATACCTTTGAAACTCCCCCATTTGAAATGAAATTTGAACCAAAGATAGGTGATTTCTTGGATTAGCAAATGATACATAGTGCGATACGGTCAAAACAAGGTAGTAATAAAAGAATATATACCTCGGAGATGGGTAAGCTCATCAACGGACTCTCTATCCTCTTTTTTTTTCATCCACTAGGTTTATGTTCGTTATAGGATAACAAGATGGTTAGAAATCTTTTAGTTTTTAAACCCAATCGCTCTTTTGATTTTGGAAAGAATTATCTTTATCAATATACTGCTTCTTCTACACATTCATCTCCAATTAATTTAATAATGGAGAATAGCGACATAGTTAGGATTCATTAAAAAAATAGACAATCCACTCATAGGAGAAGCTTTTCCCGCATCAGGCACTAATATATTTTTAACGTCTATCTAATTAGATCGGGTAATCATTCAAAGTAAGAACAGAAGCTCGTTGCTTTTTTGTTTCCCTATAATTGGAGCCAGAGGGCTCTATCCATTTATTCACTCGACCCAACTTTGAATTCATTTTGTTTCGTCCCGTCCCGCTCAAAGACTTCAAACAAGTCTTTGTACCGATCCGGTAAGAATGCAATATTCGCAGGATTCTCCATTGCTACGACATGCTATTTTTTCCATTCATTCCCTTTCAAGATCAGTCGTGGTCTTACAAACTCTACCGAATGGTATGGATGAATCCCTTGCTTCATCAAAATGTGTAAACGATCCTAGCCGCACTTAAAAGCCGAGTACTCTACCGTTGAGTTAGCAACCCAAAAATCTAAAAAAAAATTAGGATGTGTAAATGTCAATACAGTCAAAATAAATAAATCAATTTGATTGCATGACACAATCAAAACATTGAACTAAGAATAAAATTAAGAATAAAATCAAAAAAGAAATCGAAATTTTTAATAGCTTCTGAACTGAACATAAAAATGAAGAGATCAGATGAAAATGAAAAAAAAAATGAAATTCGAAATATAGAATAGAAATATAGATATAAATGTACAAATCGATAGACCCCTTTCATTTTTTTTTTCACTTAAATCTTAAATAAAGAATTATTGTATCACAGCGAATTCAACGAACCCGTCAGCTGACTAAAGTAAAGTAAAAAACCGAATCCATGGGACGGCAATAAATAGATTTATACTTAATACATGATCAAATTATATTAGTTTGATACACTGTTGTCAATATAAATGTTGCGAAAAGAATACAATGGTGAAAATGGAAAGAAATTCCATTTAAAAATTTAAATATTTAAAGACGGGGGTTGGATTGGCACTACGTAGATAATCTACATAGATACAAAATAGATGGGTGTAGATAGAGGAATAAAAAAAGAAAGTAGGAAAAAAGATCCAAGTTATTCACTCAATATATATAAGTCGAGTGAATAAGCAAGCTTGATTCGGCGGTTATTATTTGTTAGTAAAGTTCCAACAAAAACCAGACGATTGAAGGTAATGGCAAAATTTTATATTTCGAGATCCAATTTATTCTCACTTGATTTTTTGAATATCCATCTTCTTTTTTTGTGGTTATATAACATATAGAACGTAGGATTCTACGGGAACAATAAGAGAAGGAGGAATAGCCAAGAAAAAGTTATACTATTTGTTTGTATTTAATTACTTGAATTTCGTTTGATTAAAGCGAAGTTCCTTAAAAACCTCTGCCTTCTTTGAAATATCATGAACAGTTCCTGTAGTTTGAGCCCCTTTTTCAAGAAAATCGAGAATAGCAGGAACATTTGAATAAGTTTGATTCTTTATCGGATCATAAAAACCAACTTTCCAAAGATCTCTCCCTTCTCTTCGGGATCGAACATCAATTGCAATGATTCGATAGACCGCTCATTGGGATAGATGAAAATACCCCCCCTAGAAACGTATAAGAAGTTTTCTCCTCGTACGGCTCGAGAAAAAAGGATTCTAAGTTATGTCTATATATAGAATTATAATGGCAAATAGATCCATAAAATCATCAAATCCAAATCAATGATTAAAGTCTTTTTTTTTCGTTTAGGAAAGCAAAAAATTGTACTCATAACTCAAGTGGGATAACTCTCAAATAGTTCAAAGAAAATCCTTAAGCCATTTCATTTTTTGAGTGGTCTCTAGTCCCTTTCTTATCTCGTTTAGAATCTGTTTTTTTTTTATTCTTCAGATTTAGTTGTTGAGACAATGAAAAAAGGTGTTTACTTGTTCCAGGATCCTGTATCTTTTATTTGAATCATTGGGTTTAGACATTACTTCGGTGATCCTTAATCCTTTCAAAATGGCAGCAACATACCTTTTTTTGTGATTTCTTTCTATCAAAGAATCATCAGAACGGTTGATTCGCGTGTGTTACACTTTTGATTGAAAAAGTTTTACCAAGTCCAACAAATTTTCCTTTTGGATTTGAAACTTTCTCGAATTGAATCCTTTCGATTTCTATATCGAAGCTATACTTACGAAGTTGTTCAAATTTATTCATTGACACTAACCCTAGACCCTTGCCCTTGAGAAATGAATCCATACTTTCTACTCGAGCTCCATCATATACTATGTTACCTTTTACATTACAATTACAACCCAAGAAAAAAAAAACAGGTGGGTTCTAGTCGAACAGAACAAAGGATGTCGAGCCAAGAGCACTTTTATTAAGAATAAAATGGTGGATTCTTACATCCACAGCTGATCATGTCCTTCAAGTCGCACGTTGCTTTCTACCACATCGTTTCAAACGAAGTTTTACCATAACATTCCTCTAGTTTGGAACCAGTATGTATATGTAATTGATTCAATTATGGAATCATGAATAGTCATTGGTTCGATCGGTAAATAAGAATCTATACTTTACTTTTGTCCTTGTATATGGATGGGTAGCTATTTTCTGAAAACGTCTCAGCAATAATTTATTAATCCCATATTTATCTTTATCAGATAAACTGAACAATTATCACTACAATTGTCACTGGAAGTAATTAAAGTCTGGATATTCTATAATTGACTAGTCAAATTTAAGGGATCACAAATCTTTTTGACAAAAATAAAACCACCGTTGTTACTGAAATAGAATGATATGCCGTCCTACTATTTTTTTAGTCAAACAGGTGTGGATCTATGTTCCCATCTGACCTGGATCACAACTAGATACTAGATTAAGTTACATCTCTGTATCATTATCATTGGAACACAATTGAGTTTGCAAAAAAATATGATTCAGAGAACAATCAGTAAAAATAAGAAACAAGAATCATATTCTATCCACTACTCCACTCTTAAACAGAGTCTTGCTCAAAAAAGCAATTGTTTTCCGGGTGCTCTGGGACGGAAGGATTCGAACCTCCGAATAGCGGGACCAAAACCCGTTGCCTTACCACTTGGCCACGCCCCATTGAGATTTCTATTATGCACTAATAAACACTAATACGAGTCTTGGTTATTCGTCAATTCCAGTGCAAATACGGATCTAATATATTGTTGATAGGATTTTACCACGGGTAGATATAGAATTAAACTGGAATTGATTGATCATTATAATTATATATAATTATATAATTTAATTAAGTATAATTTAATTAAGATATTGTATAAAAGTATGATTTCTTATATTCTCTTTTGAGAATTGAAGGATTTTGGATTGGGTGAGTGAGTTCAAAGGCTTTTTTGGTCTACTTTACTTTCGTCATTATTTTTTGCCTTATATCAATAAGATATCAATAACTCAATCAAAATACAATTATCTCATTATCTCCAATAAAAAAAATCTTTGTTATGCTTAATATTTTAAGTTTGATCGGTATCTGTCTTAATTCTGCCCTTTATTCGAGTAGTTTTTTCTTTGCCAAATTACCCGAGGCCTACGCTTTTTTAAATCCAATTGTCGATTTTATGCCAGTCATACCTTTGCTGTTTTTTCTCTTAGCCTTTGTTTGGCAAGCTGCTGTAAGTTTTCGATGAAATTTTGAATACTGTCCTAAAAAAATTCATGATTTATTCAAGAAAACAAATTCTAACAATTGATAAAATCAGATAAATCTTACAGTATGAACCAAAGGTTCAAACATTAAAATTTAATTCTTGGATCGCCGCAATAAATCTGAATCACGCCA